CTCGAAATAATACCGGGAGCAGGAGATTCAATTAAACGAGATTCGGAAGTTGAAATTTCACCTCTACCATCAATAGGTTTAGCTAGGGCATTTATAACACGACCTAGATAAGCTTCACTCACGGGTATCTGAGCAATTCTTCCTGTTGCTTTTACAGAACTTCCTTCTTGTATCATCAAACCATCACCCATTAATACAACACCAACATTGTTTGATTCCAAATTAAGAGCAATACCTATTGTCCGCTCTTCAAATTCTACTAATTCACCTGCCATGACTTCATCAAGACCATGAATACGAGCAATGCCATCACCTACTTGAAGTACGGTACCGGTATTTACGACTTTTACTTCTCGATTATATTGTTCAATACGTTCACGGATAATATTGCTAATTTCGTCTGCTCGAATGGTTACCATGAGTCTTTCTTAATTTTTTGTGGAAACAAAAAAATAATACCTACACGGCGAAAAAAAGGACTAATCAGTTATTTCGTTCAGGGCCCCAAACATCCCAATATTAGCATGGATGGTACGTGAATGTAATTCGTTGTTCAAACAACTATTCAGAGTTCCTAAAGCTCCTTGTAAAGCTTGTTGGAAAACCCGTTGTCGGACTTGATTAATCGCTCTTTGTTGTTCAAAGCGAATGGTTTCATTTTTGTAATTTTCTAATTGTTCTAAAGTTTTATAAGTTGAATTAATCAAATTCATTTTTTCTCGTTCGATTTCTGAATATCCATTCACTCGAAACTGATCTGCTTCTATTTCTATTTTCCTTAAGCGAGCCCGGGCTTTTTCCAATTGTTCAATGGCCCTTCCGCGTAGTTCTTCGGAATTTCTAATAGTATTCAAGATCCGCTGTTTTCGATTATCTAATAAATCACTTAATGAAAGTAGATTATCTTTCCATTCATTTTAAAATGTTCATGATCCCTTCCCGAACCAAACTTGAATTTTTCAATTCATTTGGCTCTCACGCTCAATTACTTCAATCATTTAGGGTTAATTTCCGTATCTTTTTTGAATGTAATGAACCTATCCTCTCTTCTCTGTTCATATTAACAAAATGGAAACAGATCATTAAAAAAAAAACCAGACTATTCGGAGGACTCTTCTGACCAAACAAAAAAAGTAATTGTCAGCAAAATTGTTTTTTTTCTTTTCAAATCCAAAAATTTTTATTATTTTATATGTAGGTCATCGATTCAGCCTTTAATTGGCATTTATTAATATATATTAATATTGAATTGAATTTAAAACGAAAAAAAAAAATAAGTATTTAAACCATTTTATCGCCATGAGTGTTCGATATCGATAAATTGATCATTTTTTTTTTTAACTGTCTCTAACATAGTGGTAGAAAGAATACGCCGCTATCCTTGGACTTCAAACGGTTTAGTTTTAACCATGTTAATGGGCCCACATTATTGGTTGAGAGAGAATCAAAGTATATTTACCAACAACTTGCGAAATGCTATGGTTCTTACATAAAATTAATTTATTCAGAAGTAATTCGCGAAATAATGCACCTTTCGTCCCTAGTTCTAAAGAAAAAAGGTACAGCTGGTGGAATCCAACCTATTTTTGAAATAAACAACCCGCACACACTCCCTTTCCAAAAAAGATCAATACGCCAATCACTACACTGAGATTTATTAGATTTGTTGCTAAAATATCGGTATTAAACCCGAAACTCTCGGCGGATGGCCAGTGACCCAAGAAAACGAAAGAATCGGTTACAGTTTTCATACGATCTCCTTTTATAGGTAAACTAAAAAAATCATTGTATTGCTTCACTTATTTACTATTTCTAAATCAAAAATAGGTTTGAAATAAAATAGAATTTGTTAGAATTAGGTCCTAGTTTTCATGTGAATTGCGAAATAGCTCGCACTTCCGCTTTGCTTTTGATTTAAGTAAGGGGAAGGAAGGAAGAAAACGAGTGGATAACACTAATTCGTCATCTTCAAATCATTCCTTCCCTTGGGTTATTTTCTGAATGAATAAGTATAGGAAATTGTGTAGGGGCGAAATTTAAATCAAATGTAAAAAAACAACCTGCCCGTTTCAAACCATAAAAGAAAGATGTATTTCTTTTCCGTTTATCAGATTAAACAAAAGGATTTGCAAATAAAAGAGCTAATGCTACAACCAATCCATAAATTGTTAACGCTTCCATAAAAGCTAAACTAAGTAATAAAGTACCTCGTATTTTTCCCTCGGCCTCGGGCTGTCTCGCAATACCTTCGACAGCTTGTCCGGCAGCAGTACCTTGACCAATTCCAGGTCCAATAGAAGCAAGACCTACAGCCAATCCAGCAGCAATAACGGAAGCGGCAGAAATCAGTGGATTCATGATAGATAGTTCCTCACACACACAAAAAGAAATGGTTAATGATACAATCAACCAATGAATTAGGACTTAATTATTCCATTGTAATATCCATCGAGTAGAAAAATAAAAAATATCGAATTTGAATTAATATCGATAGTAATAATAAAAATTGTTTGAATGATTAGCAAAGGCTTCATCTTTTTTAGTTACAAATTGTAGAGTCTTTCGGGATGAATCCAACGCGAGTTTCTCTATTTCCTTTTTCTAAGCCTTCTTGCCTCTTTTTCTTTATTTTATCTCTGTATTTTTTTTATTCAATTCACAGTTATAAACGAAACAAACGAAAAGACTTCCGTTGCCATCTCTATACAAATTCAACTAAGACAAATTGAATATTCGTTCATATATAACTTGTCAATATCTAATATCAAATATACATATGTTTCTTACATAACGTAAACCGCCTATTGTATCTTAAATTCACTTGGATTTTGTAATCATTCTTTGAAACATCTAATCGAAAAAATGAACTTCAAAAAATGAACCTATAATCATACGATTCCACATATCTGGCGCAACCGTTCTCTATTAACCAACGACTTTTTTTTACACATCTCGACCCTTTTTTCTATTGAACCACACATGATTGGATCTAAACTTAAAAATCGACTCTTCCGAAGACTAAGACTAATCAATGATGACCTTCCATGGATTCGCCTATATAAGCTGCGGCTAAAGTTGCAAAAATAAGAGCCTGAATCCCACTTGTAAATAATCCGAGGAACATGACAGGTATAGGAACCACTAAAGGTACTAAAGAAACAAGAACAACAACTACTAATTCATCCGCTAATATATTTCCAAAAAGTCGAAAACTAAGTGATAGAGGTTTTGTGAAATCCTCTAAAATGTTAATCGGCAAAAGAATTGGAGTTGGTTGTATGTATTTACCAAAATAACCTAATCCTTTTTTTGTAAGACCCGCATAAAAATAGGCTACTGACGTGAGTAAAGCTAAAGCAACAGTAGTATTTATATCATTCGTGGGTGCGGCTAACTCCCCGTGAGGTAACTGTAAGATTTTCCAAGGCAAAAGGGCCCCTGACCAATTAGAAACAAAAATAAAGAGAAACATAGTTCCAATAAAAGGAACCCAAGGGCGATATTCTTCTCCAATTTGAGTTTTGCTCACGTCTCGAATGAATTCAAGGACATATTCAAAGAAATTCTGACCACCTGTCGGAATGGTTTGTGGATTCCGAACAACTATAGCAGCTGAACCTAGTAAGATAGTAATTACAACCCAAGAAGTTATAAGTACCTGGCCATGGATTTGAAACCCTGCTATTTGCCAATAAAAATGTTGACCTACTTCCACACCAGACATATCATATAACCCCTTTAGTGTGTTGATTGAATATGATAGAATATTCATATTGTCCTCTGACAGAAATATAACTTAAAAAAAATTATTTTGATTCAACCATCTCTTTGTCGACTTATCTACTTTTTTTACTTTTATATTTAGGATACCGATTAACCGCATAATAGCCCCAGCCCTTTATTAAATCGTTTTTATATTCAGGAATAGTAACCTTAATTATAAATTAGAGGACTTGAATTGTTGATTTCATAATAAAATCAAGGATTTTTGACATAGCTAGAACGGCCTTCACAAATTGCAAATACTAACTTGGTAAGAATTAATCGGATTGAAGAGATAGCATCATCGTTTGACGGAATCGAAAGATCGGCGAGATCCGGATCACAGTTTGTATCGATTAAACAAATCGTGGGAATTCCCAAAGTAATACATTCTCGAAGGGCCGTATATTCTTCTTGTTGATCAACGATGATTACAATATCCGGTAACTCGGTCATATATTTAATCCCGCCCAGATATGTTTGCAAATGAGATAATTGTCTCTTCAACACCGCAGCATCTCGCTTCGGGAGACGAGCGAGCCTCCCCGCCTTTTGTTCCATTCTTAAGTCCCTGAATTTCTGAAGTCGTGTTTCTGTAGTGGACCAATTCGTTAACATACCCCCAAGCCATTTTTTATTAACATAATGACATCGAGCCCTTATTGCAGCCCATGCTACTGAATCAGCTGCTTTATTTTTTGTCCCAACAATTAAAAATTGTTTTCCTCGACTTGCTGCATCAAAAACTAAATCACACGCCTCTGATAAAAAACGGGCAGTTCTGGTAAGATTTAAAATATGAATACCCTTACATTTTGCAGAGATATAAGGTGACATTCGAGGATTCCATTTTCTAGTACCGTGACCAAAATGAACTCCCGCTTCCATCATCTCTTCCAAATTGATGTTCCAATATCTTCTTGTCATTTCTCCACACACTTTAACTCTTTTTTTTTTTAAGAGATGAGGTATCCTGAAATAAAAAATTGTTCCAACGGAACCTTCTTTTCTAATGTGGATTGTCCATTGATACACAACCCAAACCATTACCATTAATTTATTTCTATTCGTTATTTTTTTTTTTTTTTCTTTATTTTATTACTAAATTTATTAAATAACTCTAACAATTTTATAATAAAAGATGACTCTGTTTTGTTAAATCGCCACAATTATTGTTGTTTTGATCTATCACCTAAATTCTTTGAAAAACAAGAATTCTCCATGGTAAAACAAAATATCTCTCATTTCTCCCTCGAATATATTCTTGTTTTTTATTGTTAAGGGAACGCTAATGTTCGGATGTTGAGTTGAACGGTGTACGAATCCCTTGAATCCAGTACCAACGGGTATCATCCTCCCGAGAACAACGTTTTCTTTTAGTCCTTTCAACCAATCAATACGGCCTCGGAGGGCAGCTTTTGCTAAAACTCGAGCAGTTTCTTGAAAACTTGCTTCGGAGATAAAACTTTGAGTATTCAAAGATGCTCTCGTTATTCCCAATAAGATAGTTCGATAACAGATCGCTTCGTCCAAAGCACGCCCCGTACGTTCTGCTCGAAACAATCCAATTAGTTCTCCCGGCAAAAAAACATTAGACATTCCATCCTCTGAAACCAAGACTTTGGATGTTATTTGCCGTACAATAATTTCTATATGTCTATTATGGATCTGCACTCCCTGGGATCGATAAACCTTTTGGATCTTATTAACCAAAGAGATACGACTTTGCGCTATAGTTAGCTCAGCCCCAACCAAGAATCCCCAGGGAATTCCAATAATTTTTTTTATACGTTCGTTCCAACTATTAATCCTTTTTTCTAGATTCATTGATATTGAATCAACCGAACGAACTTCTAAGACTTGTTCCACTTTTGGAAGACCCTGCGTTATATCACCAGACCTGGATTTTTCATATATAAATGTAACGACAGTATCCCCTTCATAAATGATTTCCCCATAATGACCATGAACTCTTGCTCCTGGGGTAGCTAAACAAGGCTTAGCCGATCTTATTACTACAGAATCAAACTGAACAATTAGAACTTGACCCGATTTTAAGTGCAGTCCATTTTTTTTTATACATACATTTTCGCAAAGAAATTGTCCAAGACGAATTTTTGTCGATGTCTCGTCACAAAAATTGTAATGAAGAAAATACCAATGCAAATTGCATGGATTCAAAATAATGTTACTACATAAATCGAGGTTATAAATTCTTTCATTTTCATCTATTAAATAGTATTGACATTTAAGGATTTGAAAGGTTTGTTTTAAACTGTCAAGTTGTAAATAATTATTTACCAAGATCTGATTATGCGTTATTAAATGGTAAAATACTTTTTTTTTTTCAAATTGAAGGACTGTTCCTAAAGGGCCGAACGAATTCTTAATTGGAATTGGGCGATCTTTTTGAATTAATTCCTTGGGATATTTTACACCGTTGAGTGGGAATGGACCCATTCGAAAACAATTGGATGATGACACAATTATAAAAAACCGACATTCTTTATTTTTAACCAACAACGTACCAACAGTTCCTTGGTTTTGGTTAAATGATTGTTGAAGTCTTGTCTTTGAATAAATAGAAAAAAACGGATTCATAGTAGTATGCTCTGACCCATCAGCATAAAAGAGGGGAGGATCATTCCTTTTCCCGAAAAGAGCCGATTTTACTAAACATATCTTTAAGAAATAGCGAATCATATCATTTGTTCTTATTTCAACAAAAGAAGCGCGGACCTCTTCGAGAAAAGAACTTTTTTTGTCTTGGTTCCAATTCAATACTAAACAAGTACGTACTAATTGAATACTTGTGTCAGAAATTCCTCGAGTGACTTTGCCATTTCCATAAAGGATATAATTGAAAACTCGAAGTTGCACATTATTTCTTTCTTGCAACAGATCCTGAGGGAAAAGGGTTGCTAAACTGATACCGTCCGTTATTTCATATGTGACTACAGGTCGAACCAAAACAAAATACTTTTTCTTAGTGGGGGTGATCCGTTGGACATAGAGCCCATTTTTCCAATTTTGAGATTCCTTGTAATTGGTCTTTACTGGTGGTATTAAAATGCCACTATGTCGGGATATCTTATCTGTCTCCCCAGGAAAATGGATATCTCCAGAAAAAATTTTTAGTTCAATCTTTTTTTTTTTTCGCTCCACCCGAACCACCCCCCCTACTTGGCTTCTTGTATTTAAAGTAATTTGCGTATCTACTCCAATGATACTATTGTTCCGTACCATTATCGAAGCAGATCCCGGTAAGATATGTACTTCCTCGGAAATGAAAAAAAACCGATCGACTTTCATTTGGTATTTTGGTCGAAATTCTTTGACTCCTCGATACTCAATCAAGTCTTCTTTTTTAAGGATGGAATGCATTTCCATAGTCCCATATTTTGTAATTCCCGAACTCTTTGTTCGGTATCGAGGATCATCGAAATAAGCAAAAATACTCTTTTTATGGAAAATACCATTTATAGGTATTTCAATCGCGATACCGTCAGAAAGGGACATTAATTCTTTTTCTCGTTCTTGACTCGATTTAAATTGAAATGGAATGATGAATCTATTTTTTCGCCTCTTTGCCAATAAATTGGCGTTTTTTGCAGGATATATGTAATTACAATGACTTATTCGATTAAGTTCTGAATAATTAGGAATCCTATGCTCTTTGTTACTAGATTTTTTAATAGAAGGATCAAAAAATGTATTTTTGACTTGATCATTAGTCATTGAGGGGTTAGAAATATCTATTTGGTCAAAAGAAAAAGAATGCGTGTTCGTTTGATCTTGATCCTTGTGGAGTGAAAAGGAGACTACACTGGATCTATATGGCCTTCCGGATAATATCCATAAACGACTTGCTTTTGGTAAGAGATGAACATTACCATATGTAAATTCCGGTGCATGATACACATCGGTACTCCAGTGCATTTCTCCTTCTAAGTCAGAATAAATATGTTTTCGAACTTTTTCCTTAAAATTCAAAGTCGATGCCCCCGCGCGAATTTCCGCAATCACTTGTTCGGATTCAACATATTGATCGTTTTGAACTAAAATAAAACTTTTTGGCGGAATATTCACATTATGTAGAATATCTTCGCTCTCAATAGTGACATACAAGTCTATATAACATAGAAATGCAGGATGTCCGTGGCGTGTACGAGTGGGATGAACCAACTCCTCATTAAATTTTATTTTTCCATTATAGGGGGCTCGCACATGTTCTGCAGTCCCCCCTGTGAATACTCCACCCGTATGAAAAGTTCTTAATGTTAGTTGAGTACCAGGCTCCCCAATGGATTGACCCGCAATAATACCTACAGCTTCTCCCAATTCAACCAGGTCGCCGTGAGTAGGACTTCGGCCATAACATAATCGACAGATCCAAACCGTACTCCTACAAGTAAAAGGAGTTCTAATAGATATTGGTTGGGTTCGAAAGGTTATGAATCGATTTACAAGCCCAACCCCGATATCTTGATTTCGGGTCGCAATGCATCGCGAACCTAAATAGATATCGTCTGCTAATACGCGACCGATTAATGTTTGGGTAAAAATTTTTTCCGGCATCCTATCGTTTCGAGGACTTACAGAAATACCTCGAGTGGTGCCACAATCTGTTCTACGTACAACAATATGTTGTACTACTTCGACAAGCCTGCGCGTAAGATATCCTGCATCCGATGTTCGTACAGCCGTATCTACAACCCCTTTGCGGGCTCCGTAACAAGAAATGATATATTCTGTTAAAGAGAGTCCTTCGCGTAAATTGCTTTGAATAGGCAAATCAATCATTTGTCCTTGTGGATCTGACATTAATCCTCTCATACCGACTAATTGATGCACTTGAGACACATTTCCTCTAGCTCCCGAAAAAGACATTATATGGACCGGATTATAAGGGTCAGTCATCCTAAAATTAGGATTCATTTCTTGTCGCAAATATTCACTTGTCGAATACCATATCTCAATGGATTGACGTAATTTTTCTACTGCATGTACATTCCCATAATGATGGTGTTTTTCTAAAATCAAACTTTGCTGTTCAGCATCTTGAACTAGCCATCCTTTAGAAGGTATTGTTAAAAGATCATCAATTCCTAATGAAATGGATGTAGCAGTGGCTTGCTGAAAACCTAGAGTCTTTACTTGATCTAGGATGTGTGATGTATATGCCATTCCAAAATGATCTATTAATCTGCTAATAAGTCGTTTCATGGCAGTTCCATCTATCGATTTATTGTGAAAGACCAAATTGGCCCGTTCTGCCATAAGTACCTCCATATTCTGCTAAGTAGAATTAGACAATGAATGGTTTTGAGTTCATGATTAGAAAACTTCCTTTTCTGGATCTTAATTCACCGAAAAATAAACGAATTGTGATCCTAGTTTAACCCGAAAGACTCGAATGTCGCCGATATCATAGAATTACTTAAGTATGGTATTATTAATTACCATATGAGCAGGCTCGACAAAATCCTTGGATAGCTTCTTCAATTTCTCGATAAAGATAAATATGACCAACAGTAGTTCGAATGTAGATAAAAAGAATGTCTTTTTTTATAGTTCTTATTATTAGATAATGTCCATAAATCTCATGATAGGTGCCCAAGGATTCATAGTGAACTTCGACAGGAGCTTCTCTTGAAGCAATAATACGTTGATCTAGTCGCCACCGGAGCCACAAAGGACTATCTAAATGGATTTTTTTCTGACGATAAGATCCAATTGCATCATAGGAATTACAAAAAAAGGGTTCTGCTATATACTTAGAATTCTTATTCTTATCGTCAATTCTTTCATTTTGGTTGTTTTTGCGATTCCATGGATTATACCTATTTGCACAAATACCTCGGCGAGCCCCACTTGTTAATATATAGAGTCCAATAAGCATATCTTGTGTTGGTACGGAAATGGGATCCCCAATAGCTGGCGACAAAAGATTCATATGAGAAAACATAAGTAAACGAGCCTCTGTTTGAGCCTCTAAGGATAAAGGTACATGAACAGCCATTTGATCCCCATCAAAGTCTGCGTTGAATCCTTTACAAACTAATGGATGTAAACAAATTGCGCGCCCTTCGACTAAAATGGGTTGGAACGCCTGTATGCCTAATCTATGCAGAGTAGGCGCTCTATTTAACAATATAGGATGCCCCCGCATAACTTCCTGAAGTATTTTCCATATAATAGGTTCTTTTTCCCGAATTTTGCTTTTAGCAACTCCTAT